TGCCCCCGATCCAATCGGGGGATCGAATTGATTATAAAAACATGAGTTTAATTAGTCGATTTATTAGTGAACAGGGAAAAATATTATCTAGACGAGTGAATAGATTGACCTTGAAACAACAACGATTAATTACTATTGCTATAAAACAAGCTCGTATTTTATCTTTGTTACCTTTTCTTAATAATGAGAAACAATTTGAAAGAACCGAGTCGACCACTAGAACTCCTAGTCTTAGAGCCAGAAAAAGATAGGTTTACCCTTTAAAAAGATAGGTTTACCCTTTCTTCACTTGAATTCGAATTCCCATCCGAACTCAAACGGGGATTTATATTTTGTTGGAAAAATCCAAGAATCCGGATTGAATTCTCGTGTCGTAAGAAAACAAATAATAATCTGGGAAGAAGAAATTTTTTTATTGAACTTGTTGATTCATATTTATTTTGACTACTTTCTCATATTTTATCATATTCTATTCATTTTTATTCGACCTTCCCGGAGTTCATTCTCCGGGCAACTCCGTTTAACCGGTGGATTCCTTCCAACCTACTTCTTTTATGATCTCATTGGAAATCATATAAAGACAATTCCTATTTGATATAGCTATTTGTGCAAGTATTTTACGATTAAGAAGCAACTGTCTTTTGTACAGACCGTTTATTAATCTACTATAACTATAGCATACCCCCCTTTCACGAATTGCTGCATTTATTCGAGTGATCCACAAACGACGAAAATTGATTTTTTGCTTATCCCTATCCCGATGAGCCGAAACCAAAGCTCTTATTTTTTGTTGAGTAATAGTTCGAGTAAGTCTTGAATGAGCCCCCCGAAAGCTTGATGCAAATAAACGAATTTTTGTTCTACGTCTCCGAGCGATATATCCCCGTCTAATTCTGGTCATTGAATAAATGAAACTTTCACGAATAACTAATAGATTTCCTTTCTTTCAGTTATTCTTTTGCCCCCTTCCTAGTATATTAATAACAAAACGGATTTTTCCAATGTATAAACTAAAAATTCCAACGGCTTTGGCTACTATAACCTTCCCAACCACGATTTTTTCTTTTTTATAGGCGTTTCACCTCGAAATACGAAATTGTACTATACTAGGTATTAAAAATAAAAAAAAATAGCAATGATAAAGAAATAGTGGATTCCATCGTTTCTATGGTTACTTCTTAAACGGTGAGGTCTTCTCTATACACCGGAGCCTTTACTTCATTTAATCAATGTTATTGCTAACTTGTATAGTTCACATTCTTCGGCTCTACCCATGAATTATCCAGTAATAGGTCTTTCACAACGAGCTCTACCTATACAGTAACGGTATTTAATTATGAAGGTTGGCTGGGTAGCTGACCCTGTTAGTCCGTTCTTGGAAGAGGGGTCTATATTAACTAAGATTTCCTCCGCTTAATGGATAACCATTTGCTACCAATGGAGAATTGCTTCTCATCTTGAATTGAGGTGAGTGGATTTACACCAATATAAACCATAAATTTCATACACAATAAAAGGGATATGCTCCATTTTCTTATTTTTAGATAGGAAATGTAGTTCGTTTTCCGTTCTATCCTATTTGATCATTGATATTCGAACATTGCTCTCTTTCCTTTGTTCTAGTTCATGATCTGAACGAGTCGCACATACACCCTAGTACATGTTCCTCGACGCTGAGGGCATCCCCGAAGCGCGGGGGATTTTGTGACATTTCTAATTGGCTGTCTTGTCTTTCTAATAAGTTGTTTAATCGTTGGCATGTTGAATCATATACATAATGGACTGGTTTAGATTGATCCTAACCGCATGATTATGAATTCCTTTTATTGAATAGAATAGTAAATAAAAGTCATAGAATATTAATATGAAACTCGGCAGGGGTAATTTCAAATCGCGAATTGATGTGAAATCCAGGCTATTGTCATTCAACCGCTACAAGATCAACAATTCCATAAGCTTGGGCCTCTGTTGCTGACATAAAAACATCTCTTTCCATGTCTTCGGAGACAACCCATAGGGGTTTGCCCGTTCTTTGTACATAAACCCTTGTCAGGGTTTCACGTAGTTTCAGCAGTTCTCCCACTTCCAGGATGAATTCTCCCGTTGCTACTTCAGAAAAAGAACCAGCAGGTTGATGGATCATTACCCTGATGATATAAGAAAATAAAAGGTTTCTTTATTTCGCATGATGAGGGGAAGATAAAAGAAAGATAAAAGAATAACAAGAAAAAAAGATATAATCGAACAACCGTACGGGCATTATGCATTGCATACGGCTCTACAATAAAATTGACCCTTACCTTACATCAAATAAAGAAAAAATAGGATCGATCAGACCCCGATCGGTAAATGATCAACTTACCACCCTTCCTTTCGGAGGAATTCAAAAATACTATGATGGCTCCGTTGCTTTATATATTTATTTTATTATATTTTTTTGTCTGTGATTTGTCTGTGATTCAGCAATCCCAAAGTTGCTTTTTTATTTGATCAAATAAAC